CGGCCTTTAGCCTTATGGATAAGTAGATCTATATGAGTATTATATTAGTATCATCATGAATAATTAGTATTTTGCATGAAGTAATTTTTATTGATTGGTTATGTTATTTGAAGTAGTTTAGTTTACATTTGCAGTTTTAAATGAGTAACAGCATAGTAAATTCTTGTTTTTGGGGTTTGGCAAGGATGAATAGTGCTAAGTTGTGAAATTTTAAAATGGGGGGTAAGGGGGGTTTGCGTAAAGAATACTTTGGCATGACATCCATACGTGCGCGTACATGTACACGTATACGTGCGCGTACATGTACACGTATACGTGCGCGTACATAGGCACATGTGTGCGTGTACGTGTGTGCACGTACATATATGCGTGTTTTAAGTCGCTATGTCCTTCAAGCATGAATTAATTAGTCCCCACGGAATGATGTTTTTATGTACTGCTTATGAGTATGTCTTCCGAACATGAAGTTCTAGTCTAGGTGATAATTATGCGGGTGGAGGAGGTACACGTTAAGTCCAGCTACAATCAATGGACCGGGCGCAGGCCGGCGTAGGCCATGTTGAGTCCAGGCATCCCCGAAAATTAAAAAATACCATAGGCCTCCTGACGGGTTAGCTATGCCAACGTCACGGGTTAATTAGTAGTTGAGTCATCGAGATGTCTTATTTAAGGGGAACGAGTGGGCGAGCGTATTAGTATGGCCCTGAGGTAAGAACCAGATGCCAGTTATAGTTTCAGATTAGTCACCCCCACATTTGATGGGCCCGGAGCGAGAAGAGGGGCATTGGTGGGCGGGTTGCTGGTTTCACGGAGGATGGTAGATTAAGCTACTAACCAGTGGAAGGGGATAGTCATGGTTGCTGGGACTTTCGGGACTTAATGTGCTAATGTACGATCAACGCGATTAATGTACCATGTACGATCAATCTAGTTATGTTTCATGTACGTTGAATAGGTGTATATTTGTCTAGGATATCCATGTGGTGAAGGGATTGTGGTATGAATTAGCATTATATGTTTTATGTATTTGCCAAGAGTTGAAATGTGCTTGCTTGATATCCATGTGGGCAAGAAATGTATGCACGATATACATATGTATGTGTTATGTACTGTTGTATTATTATGTATAGGTGGATAATGTATGGGGTAGGGCACGTAATGCACGAAGTACATAGCCATAGGCTGTTTTGGTTTAGGGTGGGATAATTATATGGTTTTTGTTCAGGGAATAGTTTAATTAGAATTTCAGCTTTGGGTGTTGAAGGTGAGACTTAGGGTTTCTTCCTTGAGGTTGTCCTAGGGAGAGTGAATCTCCATTTTTGGTTTACAAGACCAAAGTATTGAATATACTACAAGGGCTCTTCATTTAAGTATTTTATTTTCGATAAGGCTTACAGTTGGTATAATGATTAGAATTAGAGAAAAGTATAGAATAGAGGCCACTTGTCCGATGGTAATGAAGGGGTATTCAACGGGTTGACCACCAATTCATGTAAGAATAAATAGGTCTGCCGTTAAGATCCAGAATGTAATTTGGCTAAGTGGTCGGAATGTTATGCTTCGTTGTTTGGCAGTTTGTAGTATTGGGATAATTGCGAGGATTAAAATTGACATGATTAGAGCTAATACTCCTCCTAGCTTATTGGGAATGGATCGTAGAATAGCGTAGGCAAAAAGGAAATATCACTCTGGTTTGATATGGGGAGGGGTACTGAGTGGATTGGCTGGTATATAGTTATCAGGGTCACCTAATAAGTCAGGGGAGAAAAGTACTAGTATTATGAGTGTTAGTAGTAGGAATATAAGTCCTAGTAAATCTTTGATTGTGTAGTAAGGATGGAAGGGAATTTTATCTGATTCTGATGGGGTGCCTAATGGGTTGTTGGATCCAGTCTCATGGAGAAAGAGAAGGTGAACCATAACTAGGGCTGAAATGATAAATGGTAAAATGAAGTGAAATGCAAAGAATCGAGTGAGTGTGGCTTTGTCGACGGAGAATCCGCCTCAGATTCATTCTACTAGGTCGGTACCAATGAAGGGGATTGCTGATAGTAAGTTGGTAATTACTGTTGCACCTCAGAATGATATTTGTCCTCATGGAAGAACATATCCTATAAAAGCGGTTGCTATTACTGTAAATAATAAAATGATGCCAATATTTCAGGTTTCGGATAAAGTAAAGGATCCATAGTATATACCTCGTCCTACGTGGAGGAAGAGGCATAGAAAGAATATGGATGCTCCGTTAGCGTGTAAGTAGCGAATAATTCAGCCTTGGTTCACATCTCGACAAATGTGAGTTACGGAAGAGAATGCGGTTGTTGTGTCTGCTGTGTAATGTATTGCTAGAAATAAGCCTGTGATAATTTGAATGGTTAGGCAAGCTCCTAGTAGTGAACCAAAATTTCATCAAGAAGAAATATTGGATGGTGCTGGAAGGTCAATGAATGAGCTGTTTATGATTTTTATCAGTGGGTGGGTTTTTCGAATGTTGGTCATTAAAAGTTTTTATAGTTGAATTACAACGATGGTTTTTCATGTCATTAGTCATGGTTAAAGTCCATGTGAGAACTATGGCATACACTATTTTTTTATTAAGTATTATTTTTGTTTTAGGTTTTATAAGTTTTTCTTCAAAACCTTCACCTATTTATGGAGGTGTTGGGCTAATTGTTAGTGGGGCAGTAGGTTGTAGTATTATTATGGGTTTTGGGGTTTCTTTTATGGGTTTGATAGTTTTTTTAATTTATTTGGGTGGAATGCTTGTGGTATTTGGTTATACTACGGCTATGGCTACTGAAGAATATCCTGAGACTTGAGGTTCCAGTATTGTTATTTGAGGTGCTTTGTTGTCAGGAATTTTGATAGAGTCATTGTTAATGGCTTGGTTGTTGGAGCATGATGGAATGAAAATAGTAGTTGGTTTTAATAATTTAGAGAGTTGGATTATGTTTATAGATAAGGGATTAAATATCATTCGTGAGGATTCTTTGGGTGTATCGGCACTTTATAGTTATGCTAATTGATTTATAGTGGCTGCTGGTTGAGCTTTATTTGTTAGTGTGTTAATTGTAATTGAGATTATTCGGGGAAAGTAGTTAGGAAATGAGTAGAAGAATTATAAATGTAGAGGCAATAAATGATATGAAATATAATTTAATTAAGCCTTTTTGATTTGAGATCATAGTAGAAGATGTTATTTGTGTTTTGGATACAATTTTTGGTATAGTTTTTTCCAATCAGATGCTGTCTAATAAAGACGAGGCCGTGTTTTGGCTTATGTATAGGTTTAATAAGGGGATTGGGCGGTGTATTGTTGTTGGGAAAAATCCTAGTATGTTAGAGAATTTAAATGTGTCTGAGGATATTTTTAGTTTGAGATTGTTTGTTATGGTATTTAGTTCTATTGCTAATATAAAGCCTAAGAAGGTTACTGCTATAGCTATTAATTTTAAATAGATAGGTATTGTTATTTGGGGGATGTTTGTGGGTAAGATGTTTAGAGACAGGAAAAACCCAGCGAAAATACTACCGATTACTAAGCGTTTAATAGGGTTAATTAGTAGGGGATTGTTTTCGTTAATTACAGGTATAGTGGTAAATCGTGGGTGGCCCAGTAGTACATAGAAAATAATTCGGGTGCTGTAAACGGCTGTTAGGGATGTGGCGATGAGTGTAATAAGAAGGGCTCAGGCGTTGGTGTTTGAAGTGCTTGTTGCTTCAATGATAAGGTCTTTTGAATAAAACCCCGTGAGAAAGGGTATACCTGTAAGAGCTAGGCTTCCGATAATAAGAGAAGATGAAGTAAATGGTATGGCTTTAAATAGTCCTCCTATTTTTCGAATGTCTTGTTCGTCATTAAGGTTGTGGATAATGGAGCCAGAACACATGAATAATATTGCTTTGAAGAAAGCATGGTTACAAATATGTAGAAAAGCTAGATATGGTTGGTTAATTCCTATGGTAACTATTATTAATCCTAATTGACTTGAAGTGGAAAAGGCTACAATTTTTTTAATGTCATTTTGTGTTAGGGCACAGATTGCTGTAAATAGTGTGGTAATGGCACCTAAACATAGTATTAGTGTTTGGATATTATTGTTATTTTCTATTAAGGGGTGAAATCGAATTAGAAGGAAAATACCGGCAACTACTATGGTGCTGGAGTGGAGTAGGGCTGAAACGGGAGTTGGTCCTTCTATTGCTGAGGGAAGTCAGGGGTGTAAGCCGAATTGGGCTGATTTTCCTGTAGCTGCGACTAGTAAGCCGGTTAGTGGTAATATATTTAGGTTGCTATCTAGTATAAATAATTGTTGGAATTCTCATGTATTAGAATATATAAGAAACCATGCTATGGTTAGGATAAATCCGATGTCTCCGATACGATTGTATAAAATTGCCTGAAGAGCTGCAGTGTTAGCGTCTGTTCGTCCATATCATCACCCAATTAGTAGGAAGGATATGATTCCTACACCTTCTCAGCCAATAAATAGTTGAAATAAGTTGTTGGCAGTTACTAAAATAAGTATAGTGATGAGGAATATAAGTAGGTATTTGAAGAATTGGTTAATATTGGGATCGGCGTGTATATATCATATTGAGAATTCTATAATGGATCAAGTAACGAATAGTGCTACTGGGATAAATAGTATTGAGAAATAATCTAATTTGAAGCTAAGGGTTAGTTTTAGAGTTTGTATAATTATTCAATGTCAGTTGGAAATAATTGTTTCTTGTCCTGAAAAAATGAATAATGTTGTAGGGATGGTGCTGATAATGAATGCATATGCAATTGATAATTTTACGTATGATGCGTAGGGTTTATTTTTGTAAATATTTAATATATTGATTGCTAGAGGTAAGGTAAGAATAGTTAATGAAGTTAATATAAATGAAATATATAAGTTTATTACTTTTATTTGGAGTTGCACCAATTTTTTGGCTCCTAAGACCAACGGATAACTCCTATCCTTTAAAAGTCAAGGGAGCCATATTTTTATATATGGGGAATAGAATTAGCAGTTCTATTGTTTCACTCTCTTTTGGTAAATAAAAGGGTTTAAGCCTTTGTTATTAGATTCACAATCTAAGGTTTTGTTTAAACTATATTTACAGTATGTTAATCCTATGATGATTTTGGGGTTAAGGGTTAGTATAATAAGGGGTAATATATGTATAGATATTAGGGTATTTTCTCGTGTATAGGAGGGTTTAATGTTGTAAATATGATATGTAAATTTACCTCGTTGTGTTATGGTAAGTATATAGAGAGAATAGAGGGCAGTAATGAGTATATTAAGGCCTGTTATAACAATTGTAATATTTGATCATGAAAAAGATGCTATAATTACGAATAGTTCTCCGATTAAGTTAATAAATGGAGGTAGGGCTAAATTAGTTAGGCTAGCTAGTAGTCATCAGGTGGCTATTAAGGGTAGGAAGGTCTGAAGCCCTCGTGCTAATAGTATTGTTCGACTGTGAATACGTTCATAATTTGAATTTGCAAGGCAGAATAGTATTGATGATGTTAGGCCATGTGCAATTATGAGGGCAGTAGCACCTATGAAGCTTCATGGTGTTTGTATAAGGATAGCTACGATAACTAGTGCTATATGACTGACTGATGAATAAGCGATTAATGATTTTAGGTCTGTTTGTCGTAAGCAGATTGAACTGGTTATGACTATGCCTCATAAACACATTATTATAAAAGGGTAGGATATAATTTTTGTTGTTGGATTTAAAATAATAGTGAGACGTATTATCCCATAGCCGCCTAATTTTAATAATACGGCTGCAAGGACTATAGATCCGGCGATAGGGGCTTCTACATGTGCTTTGGGTAATCACAGGTGTAGGCCATATAATGGCATTTTAACTATAAATGCCATAATGCACGCTAATCATAATAGATTGCTAGATCATGAATTGGATATATTTTGAGTTCATATATTTATTACTAGGTAGTTTAGTGATCCTAGGGTATTTTGCACGTAAATTAGTGCCACTAATAATGGTAAGGATCCGATGAGAGTATAAAATAGGAAATATAAGCCTGCATTTAGTCGTTCTGTTTGGTTACCTCATCGGGTGATAATAATGAGGGTTGGAATTAATGTAGCTTCAAAGAGAATGTAGAACAAGATTAACTCGGTGGCTGTAAATGTTATAATCAAAAATATTTGTAAGGAAGTTAATATGGATAAGTATAGCTTTTTTCGTGTTAAGGATTCCTTTATAAGGTGATATTGACTAGCTATAACTATTAGTGGGAGTAGTCATACTGTTAGTATTAGGAGGGGTGAGGAAAGTGAATCAGAAAAAAATGTAAGTGAGAAGTTGTTACTGTTATTTCCGGTTTGATTTAGTAATGGTAAAGTTATAAGGCTAATTATTAAACTATAGGAGGTTGTATTAATTCAGATTATTGTACTGTTGGAATATCAGATTACTGGAAGTAATATAATTGTTGGGGTGATAATTTTTAGCATTGAAGGAGATTAAGATTTTGAATATGATCCAGACCATAGGTATTTGATACTATAACTAATAGGGCTAAACCGATAGCGGCTTCACAAGCTGCAAAGACTAATAGTAAAATGGGTATGATAAAAGATATTGTAAATTGTGTGTTTAGGATAATTAGGGTACTTAGGATGAATATTGATAATATTATGCCTTCTAGGCATAACAGGGACGATATTATATGAGAACGAAATATTAGTATTCCTAGGAGGGCGGCAGTGAAAGCTAAAGTAATATTAATAGAAATTGAGGGCACATTGGTAATTATGATTTATCATAATCTAGTGAGTCGAAATCAGTTATTTTAACTTAAACTAATTACCATTTTATTCTTCTCATTCTAATCCTTTTTGTAATCATTCGTAAACGAGACCTAAGGCCAGAATGATAATTAGTATAAGTGCTATTATTACTGTAATTTTAAGATTATTTGATTGGGATGCTCATGGAAGTGGCAGGAGGAGTGCGATTTCTAGATCAAATAAGAGAAATGTAATGGCTACTAGAAAAAATTTTATGGAGAATGGTAAGCGAGCAGATCCTATAGGGTCAAAACCACATTCATAGGGGTTATTTTTTTCTGCGTATATATTTAATTGGGGTAATCAAAATGCAACTATAACAAGTACTAGGACTAGTATAATATCAATTGTAAGGGTCAGTGGGAGGTTAATTATTCTTTTTCGGGTTTATACCGAAGCTAATTGATTGGAAGTCAACTGTACTAATTAATACTAAAAGAATATGATCCTCATCAGTAGATTGATACATAAAGGAATAGTCAGACTACATCTACGAAGTGTCAATATCAGGCTGCAGCTTCAAAGCCGAAATGGTGGCTGGAAGTAAAGTGAAATTTTAATTGACGGAAAAAACAAATGGTAAGAAAGGTAGATCCAATGATGACATGTAGTCCGTGAAATCCTGTTGCTATAAAAAATGTTGAGCCATATACTCCATCTGAAATCGTAAAGGGTGTTTCGAAGTATTCTGAGGCCTGTAAGAGTGTGAAATAGATACCCAAAATGATGGTGATGAGTAGGGATTGTAGTATATTTACGCGGTCGCCTTCTATTAAACTGTGGTGGGCTCATGTAATAGTAACTCCTGAAGCTAGAAGGACAGCTGTATTTAGTAATGGAACTTCTAAGGGGTTAAGAGGAATAATACCTGTTGGGGGTCAGCAACCTCCTAGTTCTGGAGTAGGGGCTAAGCTTGAATGATAAAAGGCTCAAAAGAAACCCGCGAAAAAGAAAATTTCGGAAATAATAAAGAGGATTATTCCGTATCGTAGGCCCTTTTGGACGGTAAAGGTATGATGTCCTTGGAATGTACCTTCTCGTACAATGTCCCGTCATCATTGATATATTGTTAACAAGTTGGTTAATATACCTAATGATAAGAGGATGGTTGAGTTGAAATGAAATCATATAGCAAGGCCGGAAGTTATTAGTAGAGCGGAAAAGGCTCCTGTGAGAGGTCATGGGCTGGGATTAACTATATGGTAGGCGTGGGTTTGGTGGGTCATTAGGTGTTATCATGTAAATAAAGACTTACCAATAGAGTGAAAACATATGCTTGGATAAGAGCAACAGCAAATTCAAGGATTGTGAGAAGAATTAAAATGGTAAACGTGATTGAGGAGACGGTTGGGCTGATTGAAGTTAATACTATTGTAGCTCCTCCGATTAGGTGAATTAGTAGGTGACCTGCTGTGATGTTAGCTGTTAGTCGAACGGCTAATGCTATAGGTTGAATAAAAAGACTAATAGTCTCAATGATAATCAGTATTGGAATGAGAGGAATGGGTGTACCCTGGGGTAAGAAATGAGCTAGGGATACTTTTATTTTGTGGCGAAAACCTATAATTACTGCTGCTGCTCACAGAGGAATGGCTATGCCTAGATTTATGGATAGTTGAGTGGTGGGAGTGAATGAATGAGGTAAAAGACCTAGCAGATTTGTAGAGCCAATAAATAGAATTAATGATATCAGTATGAGTGATCAGGTTCGTCCTTTGATATTATGTATTGTTATTATTTGTTTAAGTACTGTTTTAATAAGTCATTGTTGTAGGGATGTTAATCGGTTTCCAATAAGGCGATAAGGTTTATGGAAAAAAATACTTGGAAATATGATGATAAAAATTACAATGGGTATTCCTACGATTGTTGGGATAATGAATGAGGCGAATAAATTTTCGTTCATTTTGTTGTTCAAGGATTGGTGAGTTGGTATTTTTTGTTGTTTTTAGATTTGGGACCTGAAGGAAAGTTGAATTTTGAGACCTTCAACTGAAATATAATAAATAGAGTTATAATTATGGATATAATTGTAATTAGTCATGTTGATGTATCTAGTTGTGGCATCTCACTGTGGAAAGATTTAAAGACTTTCAATCTTTAACTTAAAAGGTTAATGCTTGTTAGCTTCACAGTGATGTTACAGTGTAGATAGTAGTCATTCCTCAAAATGCTTTAGTGGAACTAGTTCTAGCACAATTGGTATAAAGCTGTGGTTTGCACCACAGATTTCTGAGCATTGACCATAGTAGATACCTGGGCGGGAGGTCATTAGGGTTGCTTGATTTAGGCGCCCTGGGATAGCATCTGTTTTTACACCTAAAGATGGTACAGTTCATGAGTGTAGCACGTCTTCTGAAGAGATTAGTATGCGAATAGATATTTCTGTTGGTAATACTACTCGATTATCGACTTCTAGTAATCGTAATTCTCCGGGGTCAAGTTCTAAAGGAGGGGTCATATATGAGTCAAAGCATAGGCTTTCATAATCTGTATATTCATAACTTCAATATCACTGATGACCTATGGTTTTAAGGGTAAGGGTGGGGGTTGTGATTTCATCCATTATGTATAGAATGCGTAATGATGGAAGGGCAATGAGAATTAAAATAACTGCTGGTAAAATTGTTCATACTGTTTCCACTTCTTGAGCGTCTATAGTGCTTGTATGAGTAAGTTCTGTGGTAAGTATAAGGGAAATAATATAAAGGACCAATGAGCTGATTAAAAATACAATCATAAGGGTATGGTCGTGAAAATATATAAGTTCTTCCATGATTGGGGAAGCGGCGTCTTGGAAACCTAATTGGGCTGGGTAGGCCATAAAGATATATAGGGGTTTAACCTATAAATTAACTTTGACAAAGTTATGTAATAGTTTTACTAATATCTTTTATGAGAAAGTCATAATGGTTATGTGGTTGGCTTGAAACCAATTATTGGGGGTTCGATTCCTTCCTTTCTTAATCAAACTTTTACATAGGCAGGTTCTTCGAATGTATGATAAGGAGGAGGACAGCCATGAAGTCATTCTAAGTTTGTTGGAGTTAAGTCTGCTATATGAACTTCACGTTTTGATGAGAAAGCTTCTCAGATTATGAAGATTATTAGTATTACTGCTGTTAAGGAGATGAAGGAGCCAATGGATGAAACTGTATTTCATATAGTGTATGCGTCGGGGTAGTCAGAGTAACGTCGAGGTATTCCTGCTAAACCTAAAAAATGTTGTGGAAAAAAGGTTATATTTACGCCTACAAATATAATTGCGAAGTGAATTTTGGCTCAGGAATCATCTAGAGTATATCCTGAAAATAGGGGGAATCAGTGTACGAAGCCTCCTATAATAGCAAATACTGCTCCTATTGATAGTACGTAATGGAAGTGGGCTACTACATAGTAAGTGTCGTGAAGTACAATGTCTAGTGATGAATTAGCGAGTACAATTCCTGTTAAGCCTCCTACTGTAAAAAGAAAAATAAACCCTAATGCTCATAATATAGCAGGCGATCATTTAATGTTACCTCCATGCAGAGTAGCCAGTCAGCTAAAAACTTTTACACCAGTAGGAATTGCAATAATTATAGTGGCCGATGTAAAGTATGCACGGGTATCAACGTCTATCCCTACGGTAAACATGTGGTGGGCTCATACAATAAATCCTAAGAAACCAATGGATATTATGGCTCAGACTATGCCTATATACCCAAATGGTTCTTTTTTACCTGAGTAGTAAGTGACGATGTGAGAAATTATACCGAAGCCTGGAAGGATCAGGATATATACTTCGGGATGTCCAAAGAATCAGAATAAGTGTTGATATAAGATGGGATCACCTCCCCCCGCAGGATCAAAGAAAGTAGTATTAAGATTTCGATCAGTTAAAAGTATAGTAATTCCTGCTGCCAAAACTGGTAAGGATAAAAGTAAAAGCACAGCGGTAATTACTACTGATCAGACAAACAGGGGGGTTTGATATTGTGATATGGCTGGGGGTTTTATATTAATTACTGTAGTAATGAAATTAATAGCACCTAAGATTGATGAGACTCCGGCTAAGTGTAAAGAAAAAATAGTTAAATCTACTGATGCTCCTGCGTGGGCTAAATTTCCTGCTAAAGGAGGGTATACTGTTCATCCAGTACCTGCGCCCGCCTCTACTATTGAAGAAGCGAGAAGGAGCAAGAAAGATGGTGGTAAAAGTCAAAAACTTATATTATTTATTCGTGGGAATGCCATGTCTGGGGCTCCAATTATTAGTGGAACTAATCAGTTACCAAAACCACCAATCATAATTGGTATAACTATAAAGAAAATTATGACAAAGGCGTGGGCAGTTACAATTACGTTATAGATTTGATCATCACCTAATAGGGCTCCTGGTTGGCCGAGCTCTGCGCGGATGAGAAGGCTGAGGGCTGTTCCTACTATTCCAGCTCATGCTCCAAATAAAAGGTAAAGAGTTCCGATGTCTTTATGATTTGTTGAATAAAACCAACGGTTAATGAACATAAGTAATAAGGTAAAATGGCTGAGTAAGCATTAGACTGTAAATCTAAAGACAGAGGTTAAGCCCTCTTTTTACCAAGCTCTGAGGTGAATTTTCATGTTGAATTGCAAATTCAAAGAAGCAGCTTCAATTCTGCCGGGGCTTCTCCCGCCTTTTTTTCCTGAGCGGCGGGAGAAGTAGATTGAAGCCAGTTGATTAGGGTGTTTAGCTGTTAACTAAAGTTTCGTGGGGTTATAGCCCACCAATCTAGTGAGGACTTAGCTTAATTAAAGTAGTTGATTTGCATTCAGTTGATGTAGGATAGATTCTTGCAGTCCTTATTTGCAGAAATTAAGTAATGATATACTTTCTTAGGGCTTTGAAGGCTCTTGGTCTATTTAACCTAAATTTCTAATTTAGAGTTGAGAATACTGGTGATAATGGAAGGGTTAAAGTAGATAGGATAATTAGAGGTGATAGGAGTAGGGATTGCTTTTTGAGTTGGAATTGTCATTTTATTTTAATGTTATTTGGTGTTGGGAATAAAGTTAAGGAAGTAGAGTAAATTAGTCGTATATAAAAATATAGGTTTAGAAGTGCTATAATAGTTATTATTGTGGCTATAGTAATATTGTTATTTTTTGTAAGTTCTTGAATGATAACTCATTTGGGAAGAAAACCTGTAAGAGGAGGTAGACCTCCTAAGGATAGTAGGGAGATTAGAATTGTTATGGTGATTATTGGTGATTTGCTTCATAGGTTTGATAGGGTTAAAGTGGTTGTATTTGTATTTATATTTAATATGGTAAATATGGTGACGGTTAGTATTAGGTAGACAAGAAGATTTAATACTGTTAAGGATGGGTAGAATGTGAGAATTACTATTATTCATCCTATATGTGCAATTGATGAATATGCTAGGATTTTTCGTAATTGAGTTTGGTTTAGTCCTCCTCAGCCACCAATTAAAACTGATATTAGAGCAATTAGTATGAGGGTAGTTGGATTAATTGATGATGATAATTGTATTATGATGGAGATAGGGGCTAGTTTTTGTCATGTTAGTAATAGTATACCTGTTATTAATGAAATTCCTTGTGTAACTTCGGGGACTCAGAAGTGAAAGGGGGTCATTCCAAGTTTTATTGTTAGGGCAATGATTATTGTAAGGGATATTAATATATTATTAGGATCAATATTAATGGTTGTTCATTGTCCTGAGTACATAGCGTTAAAGACAATATTAAATATTAATAGTATAGAGGCTGTTGCTTGTGTAAGGAAGTATTTGGTGGCTGCTTCTGTGGATCGTGGTTTTGGGCTTTTTATTAAGATTGGGATAATTGATAATATGTTAATTTCTAATCCGATTCAGATTAGAAGTCAGTGTGAGCTAATCATTGTAAGTATGGTGCCTGTGAAAATGGTTGTTATAATGATAACAAGAATCGGGGGTTTAATTAGTACGGGAAGGATTTAAACCAACATTTTCGGGGTATGGGCCCGATAGCTTATTTAGCTGACCTTACTATGTGGATAGAGTATAGTGTATATTGGTTGCACGGTGGATTTTGAATCCTTAGGAATAGGTTCAATACCTATTACTCTAGAAACAAGAGGACTTAAACCTCTATTATTTACTCTATCAAAGTAATTCTTTTATCAGACATGTTTTTATATTTGTGGGGGGATACTTGATATTGAGACAGGTAAGGAAATATATCATATGCATAATGATAGTGTTAAGGGGAGGAAATTTTTTCATAGTAAGTGTATGAGTTGATCATACCGGAATCGTGGGTAAGATGCTCGAACTCAAAGAAATAATGTTGCTAATAGAAGGGTTTTGGTGGCGAAGTTTGCTGTATATATTTCTGGTATATGGGGTTTATATAGCATACCTAAAAAGATAATTGTGGTTAAAGCATTTATTATAATGATATTTGTATACTCGGCTATGAAGAATAGGGCGAATGGTCCTGCGGCGTATTCGACGTTAAATCCTGATACTAGCTCGGACTCTCCTTCTGTTAAGTCGAAGGGGGCTCGATTTGTTTCTGCTAGTGTGGAAATGAATCATATCATGGTTAGTGGTCACGACGGAATAATTAATCAAAGGTACTCTTGAGTTGTGATTAGGGCAGAGAGAGTGAATGACCCGCTTATTAAGATGATTGATAGGAGAATAATGGCAAGGGTAACTTCGTATGAGATTGTTTGTGCTACTGCTCGTAGGGCTCCGATTAGGGCATATTTTGAATTGGATGCTCATCCGGATCATAGGATTGAGTATACGGCTAGACTTGATGTAGCTAATATAAACAAGAGTCCCATATTTATGTTAATTAGAGGTTGTGGAAGTGGTATGGGGATTCATATAATCAGGGCGATTGATAGTGCTAGGGTTGGTGCAATTGTGTAGAGTGATATGGAGGAGGCTAATGGTCGTAGTGGTTCTTTGATGAATAATTTTACTGCGTCGGCAAATGGTTGGAGTAAACCATGTGGGCCTACGATATTAGGTCCTTTTCGGAGTTGTATGTAGCCTAAGATTTTTCGTTCGATAAGGGTAAAGAATGCTATGGCTAGAATAATGGGAATAATGAGAAGAAGTAAATTAATTATAAACATTAATGTTAAGAAGAGGAGTTGAACCTCTGATAATAAAGGTTTAAGTTTTATGCAATTACCGGTCTCTGCCATCCTAACCAACCCTTATCTTGGGTGGGTATTAATTAGCATACTAGATTAAGTTGGTTTCATCTATTATGTTTAGGGCGCTAATTTTGAGTTGGTCCTTTATTCTCTTGTCCTTTCGTACTAGGAGAAAATTTAAATAGATAGAAACCGACCTGGATTACTCCGGTCTGAACTCAGATCACGTAAGACTTTAACCGTTGAACAAACGGACCGTTAATAGCGGCTGCACCATTAGGGTGTCTTGATCCAACATCGAGGTCGTAAACCCTATTGTCGATATGAACTCTATAATAGGATTGCGCTGTTATCCCTAGGGTAACTTGTTCCATTGATCAAATTAGTTTGGGTCAATTAATGAATGGTATACACTTTGACTGGTTAAGTCTAGGTTAAAATTGTTCGGAGGTTTTATTATACTCCGAGGTCACCCCAACCGAAACTTCTAACCCATAAATAATTATTATTTTATGTCTTATTAGATTCAGATATGTTTATTTGGATTATATCATTTAAGCTCCATAGGGTCTTCTCGTCTTATTAATGTATTCCCGCCTCTTCACGGGAAAGTCAATTTCACTGATTAAAAGTAAGAGACAGTTGAACCCTCGTGTAGCCATTCATTCAAGTCCTTAATTAAAGAACAAGTGATTATGCTACCTTTGCACGGTCAGGATACCGCGGCCGTTGAACATGTGTCACTGGGCAGGCGGTGCCTTCAATATTTGGTAGGCTGAAGGTGATGTTTTTGGTAAACAGGCGGGGTTAAGTTTTGCCAAGTTCCTTTTACTTTTTTAGATCTTTCCTTAATGCACGCCTGTGTTGGGTTAACAGAGATTTAAGATAAAGGGCTTGTAGAATATATGTCTTTATCTAGTTGTTAATTACCAGTGGGCATCCGGTCTGGTATAAGCTTATGCGAGGAGAATTAATATTCTTGTTACTCATATTAACAGTATTGCTTCTATAAGATAATAGATTAATCCAGTTGTTTAGTAGGAGATAAATATATATTTATCAAATTAAGTAGTTATTATGTGTTGAGCTTGAACGCTTTCTTAATTGGTGGCTGCTTTTAGGCCAACTATGGTATTGGTGTTGTTTACTCTGTACTAAAGGTTGTAGCCTGGTCTAAAGAGCTGTCCCTCTTTAGAATAACATTTAAATTAACATAGGGTTTAATAAATTACTTTAGGTTAATTTAAAGTTGAACTAAAATTCTTCTCTGGATAACCAGCTATCACCAGACTCGGTAGGCCTTTCACCTCTACTTGTAAATCTTCTCACTATTTTGCCACATAGATGAGTGTGCTCTTAAATAGCTGTTTATAAGTAGCTCGTCTGGTTTCGGGTACCTCGACTAAAGTTCTTTTTGTCGAATTGTTCTAGTTAATTCATTATGCAAAAGGTACAAGAGTTTAGCTTTGCTTTTTTGTACTTTGATATTATTCTTTCATTTTTCCCTTGCGGTACTGCTCTCTATAGCGCTGAATAAAATTTCTATCTCCTATACTATTATTTATTGTGGTGAATGTTTTGATTGAAGAGTGTGGGTTTGTTGTGAAGTGGAGTAAGGTCAGGCTAAGGTTAGTTTCAAAGTGGTCACGTTGCTGTGAAATCTTCTGGGTGTAAGCCAGGTGCTTTGCGTTAAGCTACACTTTGAATATTCCAAGCACACTTTCCAGTACGCTTACCTTGTTACGACTTGTCTCCTCTTATAAATCAAAGGTTGTTATTAAGAAGTGGATAGGTTGAATTTGAGGAGGGTGACGGGCGGTGTGTGCGCGCTTCATGGCCTTATTCAGTTAAGCACTCTATTCTTAACTTACTGCTAAATCCTCCTTTGGTCTTTCGTTTCATAAAGATTACTGTGATTATTGTTCTGTTGTAAGAAAATGTAGCCCATTTCTTTCCACCTCATAGACTACACCTTGACCTAACGTTTTTATGTCATATGATTGTGCTTACTTTACAGCCTTGGTAGGGTTTGCTGAGGATGGCGGTATATAGGTTGTATTAGCAAGAGGGGGTGAGGTTTAACGGGGTTTATCGATTATAGAACAGGCTCCTCTAGATGGATATAAAGCACCGCCAAGTCCTTTGAGTTTTAAGCTATTGCTTGTAGTTCTCTGGCGAGTAACATTGTTTATTATTGGATTACTTAAGTTTAGGGCCAAGCATAGTGGGGTATCTAATCCCAGTTTGGGTCTTGGCTGTCGTGGCTTCAGAAGTATTAAAGTCACTTTCGTGGGTTATTTTTATTTTAGCTGGAGCATTTTACAGCTTAGATAAAATTTAACTTTATTTGTGGTTTAATCTTAAACACACTTTACGCCGTAAATTATTAGTTTGGGTTAATCGTATGACCGCGGTGGCTGGCACGAAATTTACCAACCCTTATTTATCAGTATAACTTAGTCAAACTTTCGTTTATTGCTTAAGTTTTGTCACTGCTGTAGCCCGTGGGGGAGTGGTTTAGCAAGGTGTTATGAGCTGCTAGTATTAGTGTGCTTGATACCCGCTCCTGTTGATAATGAGAGTAGTTAAGAATATCTAAAGGGCATTCTCACTGGTATGCGGTTACTTGCATGTGTAGGTTTGCTGATAACTAATAATAAGGCTAGGACCAAACCTATATGTTTATGGAGTTGGAAAACTCATCTAGGCATTTTCAGTGCCTTGCTTTAATATTATTTAAGCTACATTAAC